TTCTTTCCTTTGGCATTTCGCATTTCTCATCAAATAAATAGGGGGATTTTCATTATTTCAACTCCTACAGATTGGTAGGAGAAAGACATATTTAGTACAATTATTGAGAGCATTCTAGTCCGGATTCCATGAGATACTGAGTCTGCTTTTTCGATTGTTCCCAATTCATGGAATTGAATAGAGGACTATATGTTTCTTGGGCGCACAGACCAAAATTGAATTCATTTCTTGTACAATACAAAATGAATTTCACATTAACAGAATTTCATTTCCCTGATAGAATACTTTTCCAGATTCAAAAATCCCCCCTTCTGACTTCGGTTTTGTTTGTGTAACGGCAATTACTAATGTGAAGTTGAAAAATCTATTTCATTCAAATTGTACGCTGAGCTTTTGGTATAGGTATCCCAGTACGAATAACCTAAGGAGGGAGGGTAAAAGAAAAATAAAGATCAATATCCCACCCCCTTTAGCTTAGCAAGTAGCAGGGGAATAAATCCATTTTTCCTTCCTATTTTGATATTTTTTTAGCGGGCTCGTCGAAGAACGAACAAACCCCAAACTAAAATAGTTAGTTTGATGGAATATTCCATCCTTTATCCCGGGACTCCTCTTTATCACACTTCTTTGTCTTCCAAGAAAACTAGATCATTAAAAAAAAACGGAGTTTAGAACGTAACTCCCTTCTTTTTCCACTTCGCTTCGATTGTTTGTTGGGGGTTTGTAACTAATGGAAACGGGCGGGTGGTCGGACGATACTTTATCCGATGATTGTACAAGGAGGACGTAAGGTAGGTTATAGATAAAGAACAGAAAAGAATGCGAAATAAAGAAATTTTGGATTCGGTATGGATAAACGATCTTCCTATGTTATACTATTCAATTCTTGACGACGAATTGGTTTGATAGCTCAGATATTGTTATTCATGATATTGATCTGATTTCAAGATCATCGAGAGGGAATTCATTCATTGAATTGACAGGAGAAAGATTTATTATCTCTATGGGATTAAATCCCGAGTTATTTTGAAGTAAAAAAACGATGAGATTATGGAAGTAAATATTCTTGCATTTATTGCTACTGCACTGTTCATTCTAGTCCCTACTGCGTTTCTACTTATCATTTACGTAAAAACCATAAGTCAAAATGATTAAGGAGTTAATGGTTAAACAAATCAAATGAAAAGGATTCTAATTTTGTGTCTTAAATGAAATGAGCGGACTATAACCGGCAGTATTCTATGAGATCCGATAGTACGGTAAGAAAGAAATAGATGAACCCTTCTTTCTTACCATACTATCTATTAGTGTTAGTATTATTGTAGTGTATAAAGTTATACAGCGTATAAAGAAAGTTGTACTTTAGAATCTAATAAAGATAGAGGCTAAATATAAATCAATCTACAATATTATCTTCATATATGTAGATATCAATTCCATTTATTTCATATATAGAATGGACATAGGACCCAATTCTATTTCTATTTCTTTGATACATCTATTTGTTTCGAGCAATCCGAAATAATCGTCTGACTCTTATAGTTCGAATTTCTAGATTTTTGATTATTTACACTATGAATTTCAGGATCTATCGAAAGAATCAAATCAATGCAGGAAAACCGATATGGGCATATATTAATAAAATCAAATAGTCATTTTTTTTAGCATTCCGAAGAAATAATTGATTGAGCCATTGACAGGAGTTCTGTGGGCACTTTTTCGGATTTCGAAGAGTAAACCTCACAGATTTTTAACGGTTGAACCATGATATGAAATGCGTCGATAAAATCGAAATTCCGAAAAGAAAAGGAAAAATAATAGAAAATAATAAAAAAAGGAAAATGCGCAATATGTGACGCCCCTAAGGCAAGATCTTCTTTTATTATGCATAGTATCTCATTAGACAACCACTATGTTTCTATTCTTTCTCATATAAAGTGTGTATACACTTAACAAAACGACTTCCTTTTTGAAGAGTAAAAGGGGAAAGAAAGGGGGATCGGGTCTTCCTCAGTATCCATCTATCATTCTGGTAAGAGCCCATTCATTGAAATAGAAAAGTTAGGAAGAATTAAGTTGGACTAAATTTTCTATCATCTGTATCCCTTTCCTTTCGAAACACAAACATGGGAATCCGTGAAATATCTCTTTGATTGAAAGCGTATTAGTCATATAATACATTATTCCACCAGAATCCAATGGAATTTCAAAATGAAGATATATTCGATTTTTTTCTTTTTAAAGAGTTCAAACCGCCTTGCAGAACGACCTATAAAACAATTGATAGAGTTTGATTCCTCAACCCAATTAGTAGTACCTTTAGAGCCCACTTCTTCCCCATACTACGAGTGAAAGGGAAAATGTAAAGACTACCATTAAAGCAGCCCAAGCAAGACTTACTATATCCATGTGAATTATGTCCCCGATCTTGATGAAGGAATTATTCCATTATTGCTCACTAATAATAGTGGAATCAATGGCGCAGAGTCAAAAAGGGATTCTGACCGAAGACTATTGATGAACCAATTCAACAAATCCAATTCTAAAAAATTCCTATATGATTTGAAATCTGGAAAGACTAAATACAAGTAAAATATGCAATGATATCTCAAGGAACTCTTATTAATGGAACATGTAGGAATAATAAGGCCTATTTGTTAACCTTTATAAGTAAAGTAAAAAAGCATAATCATAGATCACTATCTATTCCATACCTCTATTTCCCTTTTGATCTAATTCATACCATCTCCCGAATGTTTCGCAGAGACAGTTGGGAGATGGTATCTCATATTCTTGACGAGAGGTTGCTGAAAAGACATTTTTTTGCACTTTTTCTATATCTATTTTATTTAAAGTAAATTAAAAATCCAATCTAATATTGATTGAATGCCTGAACATTCAGAGATTCTCGTGAGTCCATATATAAAGTATCTAAAGGATCTTCCCCCCTCTCCATAACTACTAATGGAATTCCATTTCCTATCCGGCTATCCAATGGAATTCAAGACCCAGTCCGTAGACACTACATTAGTAGTAGAAAGATTAGCAGTAGAAAGGAATCGAGAAGTCTTGAGAGCCCTTCCCCCATTCGAATCTTTCCTTGAATTCTAGATCCAAAGATTTACAATCTTTTAGAAAACCCCCAGATCCGATGCGTAGAAGCAAACAAGTATCAACAGTCCATTTCTTCTACTTCCGCTGGGGAATAATTTGGAGAGTTCTATCAGCGGAACAGAATCAGAGATTTTGAGCCTTTTTTTGTTGATCAGGCGACACCCGGATTTGAACTGGGGAAAAAGGATTTGCAGTCCCCCGCCTTACCACTCGGCCATGCCGCCAAATTGATACAAAATAGATGAAAATTTTCCCCTTCGGGTTGGAGTACGGAACTTCTTTTTTTATTGTACTTGCATCTTAATCCTCCTTTTCTTAATCCCTTTCCTAAAAGAAACCCTCCTCCTCTTTATTTATTTTTTTCTTTTTGGTTGGATTTGATCCAACCCTTCGATTGATTGTATAGTATCTCAAAACACATAATGCCTAAAAATTTCCCCTCCCCTTTCTATTAATATTTAATTTCTATTAATATTTAAAAGGGCGGATTTTCAGTCATAAAAAAAAATTATGACAACTTGGAACCGTTAACTATTTACTGCTGCCTGCGAATTCGTGAACTAGTTTTTGATTTGAATCTCCAATTGTGTTTTCCTAATGACATAATCAAAAAGTTGGCACATAACATATCAGTGTTGATTCGTTTCAATCCAAAATCCTTCTCAATTTCAATTATAACAACAATTATGAGTATATGTAAACCCCAGAACAGAAATTGTTACACAGATATCTAATCGAATTGGGTATCTTATTTATATATGTTGCCTATAGGAAATTATCAGAAAATTATCGTGCTTCAGTTTTTCGTGGAATAGAAAATAGAAACTTTGTTTTGATAGAGCACGGAAATAAAGGAGAAGACGGATCTATAGATAGCTCTATCTGCACGTGTTTAATAAATCCAGCCCTTCTTAGATACTTTGATACTTTACAATTCTAACTTTCTCCATCGTATTCTGCCAATTCTACTAAAAACTGGGTTAGGTAAAAAAAGATCTCTTCTCTGTGAATCTTTTTTGAACAATGGAATCATAAAAGAGGTTAAGTGCTAAAAAAATAGACTCTATATTGTTTCTGGTTTTTATGTCTTTATCTCAACGAAAAGATCAAATACCGAATCCATTTAGTTGTCTGGTATGCAAGTTGATTGGAATATGGAATAGCATAATAATGCTAGGAATGGAATCCGTTTTGATATTCTATACAAAATCCCATAATCATAATATAGTAAGCCTAAGTGGCACAATTCTCTTTCTAGGAATGTTTTATCAACCCCTTTCCATTTGTATCTGTTGCAAATTCGAATTTGAACTAGAAAATTCTCTTTCTTCCGCCGTTCATACGTATTTCATACATTCCATATCTGGAATGGAGTCAAATTTCATGCGATTCAGTAAACAGAATCTAAATTCTACCGTTACTAGATCATCTATATGATTCGATGAAGAATGATCTAATAATGGGATTTTTTGAGAAATAGGAAATTCAAAATGCTCCAGGATGGAAATGAGGGAATGTATACAATACCCGGGTTGAATCAGATACAATTTGAAGGATTTTGTAGGTTCATTGATCAGGGCTTGATGGAAGAACTTTCTAAGTTTCCAAAAATAGAAGATACGGATCAAAAAGCGGAATTTCAATTATTTATGGAAACATATCAATTTGTAGAACCATTGATAAAAGAAAGAGATGCTGTGTATAAATTACTCACATATTCTTCTGAATTATATGTATCCGCAGGACTAATTTGGAAAACCCGCAGGGATATGCAAGAACAAACAATTTTCATTGGAAACATTCCTCTAATGAATTCTCTGGGAACTTCTATAGTAAAGGGAATATATAGAATTGTGATCAATCAAATATTGCAAAGCCCGGGTATT